AGATCCCTTGGTTCACTCCGATAGTATCATAAACCGAATCGATGCAGAAGAAATGAATGCATTTCCATACTATTAAGTAAGTAAAATAGCTAAAAAAATCAGGATTATGCCACATCACTTATTCTACTGGATTTTACGGAGCCTGCTCATGCACGGCATGCTTCGGTCTGATCATAGAAAAGGTTCTCTTCAAGCGAACCCAGCCTATCCTCTCTATGGGGGGCGGTTGGAACAAAGACACATTTTGTTGTGAATTTCAATGTAGCAGATAAAGGCATATTTCTGCACGGCCCAATCAATAGTTCAAGTCACACACTCCCATAATCCATTTTCTCTTCTTTCTCTTCGGAGAATTCCCTTCAACTATTCATTCATGTCAAATATATAATACAATATTGTGGAGTTGAGGGGAAATTTCCAAATACATGTCTTATTCTTTGTCAATAATCCATATTTGTAGCAATGAAATATTATAGTTCCTCCACAACTACTAAAATAAATGATTGATTATAAATCTCGATTATCTATATTCTTTATCTTTATAAAGGACCAGAAATACCTTGCTTACGTATCATTAGGAAATGCATTAACATAAATACGGCAGTAAGAAGAGGTAATACAAAAGTGTGTAAACTATAAAAACGCGTCAAAGTGGACTGTCCCACACTAGCACTTCCGCGTAATAACTCTACCAAAGGCGATCCTATTACTGGAATCGCTTCTGGTACGCCTGTTACAATTTTTACTGCCCAATACCCAATTTGGTCCCAGGGTAAAGAATAACCTGTTACACCAAAAGATGCAGTCAATACAGCCAGAACCACACCCGTAACCCAAGTCAATTCGCGAGGTTTTTTAAACCCACCCGTGAGATACACACGAAATACGTGCAGGATTATCATTAGGACCATCATACTTGCAGACCATCGATGAACTGATCGGATTAACCAACCAAAGTTAGCTTCCGTCATTATGTATTGAACAGAAGCAAAAGCCTCAGTAACGGTCGGACGGTAGTAAAAAGTCATAGCAAATCCTGTAGCGACTTGTACTAAAAAACAAGTAAGCGTAATTCCTCCTAGACAATAAAATATGTTGACATGAGGAGGAACGTATTTACTAGTTATATCATCTGCAATCGCCTGAATCTCGAGACGTTCTTCGAACCAATCATAGACTTTATTGAGATAGGTAAACCAAGGGGACTCCCCCTCTGAGAACCATATATGAGAATTTCATCTCGTACAGCTCAAACAAAAACAACTAAAAACTGGTTAAAGGAGGTATGGAATAGAAAGTTGGAAACTTCTTAATCTTCTAATTAAATCTTCGCTAAAGATACGAAAGAGTAAAAGTAAGAAAAAGAAAGCTCCTTTTTTTGGTTATAATTAGAATGTCAAAAAATCAAGTAGGCTCGCTTGTCTTTATGTTGATCGTTCCAGGCCTCTTGAATCTTCTATTTACCTATTTTTTTCTTTCATTTGTTATTTTTATTTGTATGTAATGTAGCTTACTTTTGTTTTCTTTATTATTGATAATTATTGATAGGAATTTTCTTGTTAAGACCCTATGAATCAATTGAAACCTCAGATTCATACTAGAACCACGATGATTCAATAAAACCTTCAAGCTAAGTCCAAAGATTCCCTGAGTAAGAATCATTGGATCATCATTTATTCAACGAGTAGAATCGAGATAATGACTAAAACTAGAAAAAAGAGTTTGTTCTTTGAGCAAAAGCAAAGCAGAAATGGGAATTTGAAAGAAGAAAAATCTTTCAATTTTAAAAATTTCTTTGGAAAATTTTTACGAACCCGGCCACGAGGTCTGAATATTAAGTATGAATCATAGTTAAAATACTTCGTGATCTATTTCATCTATTCCGTGCTCCAAATACTAGAATGAATATCCGACGGGGTAAAACCATCTCTATCAAGACGACAGACCTATTCTCTGTACTCTCAATAGGATCAATTATAACAAGTCACACACTCATATTCCGGAAATACAGAAACACAAAAATTTCACGGTCGAACTACCAAAAAAAATGAGCTAAAAAAAAAAGCTGAGACCTAAATGCAATTTGTATTTGTATTTAAAAGTTAGGCTTTTGTGGTTCTTATGAATCTAATTCAGTAAAATTCCGTTCAGTAAAACGGAAGAATTATAAATCTCCAAAATAATAGATAGAAATATCGCAAACAGAGCCATTGCGATACCCATCAAAGGAGTAGTTCCCCATCCAGGAGCTACTTTACCATATTCCGAATTCAATGGTTTCAATAAAGACCCTACAGACGTTCGTCTTGGACGAGATCTAGAACTACCCTCAACAGTTTGTGCAGCCATAAATCCTATTTTGTATTCATTGAGATCTGTTGACTTTGTATATCATTCCGTTGTAAATAAACGATCTTAGCATAGATCCATTGTGGTCTTGAAATTTTATAATAATGGAAACAGCAACCCTAGTCGCCATTTCTATATCTGGTTTACTTGTAAGTTTTACTGGGTACGCCTTATATACTGCTTTTGGGCAACCTTCTCAACAACTAAGAGATCCATTCGAGGAACACGGGGACTAGTTGAAGTAATGAGCCTCCCAATATTGGGAGGCTCATTACTTCAATTGAGATAATGAAAAATCATTTCCCTTTTTTAGTTGGAACTTTAGGTGGGTCGCGAAAAAAGATAGCGAAAAAAATGATCCCTAGAGTCGAGACTAAGAGGAATGTATAAACCAATGCTTCCATAAATTTGATCGTGGTTTACAATTATAGCTTCCATACCTGTTTATTGGGGACCATCTCCCAGATTAAAGAAAAAATAAGAATCAAAGAAAAGGCGAAAGGGCGGCGATTTAAATCCGGATTTCTCCAGCGCCTTATGTAAATCACAAAGAGAAAATAGAAGCGAGAAACAAAAAATAACAGAGCAATGCTGTATCAGACTACTTGTCTCCTTGTAGTTGGATCTCCAAGTTTTTGGAATGCTCCAAATTCCACTTGAGCATCCAAATCTGGGTCAATACCAGCAAAAACGTCTCTGAACAAGGTTCTAGCACCATGCCAAATGTGCCCGAAGAAAAAGAGCAGCGCAAAGGAAGCATGTCCAAAAGTAAACCAACCTCTTGGACTGCTACGAAAAACACCATCGGATTTCAAAGTAGCACGATCTAATTCAAAAATTTCACCCAATTGGGCACGTCTAGCATATTTTTTCACAGTCGCAGGATCACTATAACTCACTCCATTCAGTTCGCCACCATAGAACTCAACAGTTACACCTACTTGTTCGACACTATACTTTGATTCTGCCCTTCTAAAAGGAACATCGGCTCTAACAATTCCATCTCCGTCTACCAAAACAACTGGAAATGTTTCAAAAAAAGTGGGCATGCGACGTACAAAAAGTTCACGCCCTTCTTTATCTCTAAAGATAGGATGGCCTAACCACCCGACAGCTATTCCATCTCCGTTATCCATTGAACCCGCTCTGAATAATCCCCCTTTCGCCGGATTATTTCCGATGTAATCATAAAAAGCTAATTTTTCAGGAATTTTAGACCAAGCCTCTGATAAACTTTGATTTTCGGCTAGTCCAGCGCGAACTCTTCGATATATTTCTTGCTGAAAGTATCCCTGATCCCATTGATAGCGGGTGGGACCAAATAATTCGATGGGAGTAGTTGCTGAACCATACCACATAGTGCCGGCAACAACAAAAGCTGCAAAAAAGACAGCGGCGATACTGCTGGAAAGAACGGTTTCAATATTGCCCATACGTAATCCTTTATATAGACGTTGGGGCGGGCGGACACTAAGATGGAATAAGCCTGCTAATATGCCCAATGTCCCTGCTGCAATATGATGAGAGGCTATTCCTCCTGGAACAAAAGGATCAAAACCTTCCACACCCCACGCGGGATTTACAGATTGTACCTTTCCAGTTAGTCCATATGGGTCGGACACCCATATTCCAGGACCATACAGTCCTGTTACATGAAATGCGCCAAAGCCAAAGCAAGCCACTCCTGAGAGAAATAAATGAATTCCAAAGATCTTTGGCAAATCCAAAGAGGGTTTTCCTGTACGTTCATCATCAAATATTTCTAGATCCCAATACACCCAATGCCAGATAGCTGCCAAGAAGCACAAGCCAGAAAACACAATATGTGCCCCGGCTACACCTTCGTAACTCCAAATACCCGGATTCGTTATCGTCCCTCCTGTAATACTCCAACCGCCCCACGAATTGGTTATTCCTAAACGAGTCATGAAGGGTATAACGAACATCCCTTGTCTCCACATTGGATCAAGAACTGGGTCGGAGGGATCAAAAACAGCTAATTCATATAGAGCCATTGAACCGGCCCAACCAGCAACCAGAGCTGTATGCATTATATGGACAGAAAGCAACCGACCGGGATCATTTAATACGACAGTATGAACACGATACCAAGGCAACCCCATGGTAATACCCCTTTATCAACAAAAAATAGACACTATGTAACTTTATTGCATTGAAAAAACTATGCTATGAACCCCCCTTTTTTTTTCAGTGGATTATCTCAGAAAAAGGATTACTATTTGTTCTATTCTTTTAGTAATTTGTTCTATTCTTTTAGTAAATAGTAAAAATGGAACAATTTGGTTCATAAGAAAAAAAAAGAAGCAGATCTATTGTATACTCGATAAGTACCAATATGCAATGGGGGTTGATTCCCTTTTCTATGAGTGAATGCATCCATATTTAGTCATCATTCAAAGTACCTGTTCGTAAGAATTTTCCTTGATTCAGTTTGTTTTACTTTATTTTATGAACTTATTCTATCTATGTAGAAAATATGATGATACAGCTAATATTATTAAAATAATAAGTCCATTATTACGTTTCCACATTAAAGTGAAATAGAGTACTTAATTCTTTTTTCTTTCAGTTTATGCCTATTGGTGTCCCAAAAGTCCCTTTTCGAGCTCCCGGAGATAAAAACCCAACTTGGGTTGACATATAGTGCGCCCTGCCAGATATATTGGGTCATATGGGATTTCCCCATTCTCTCCCCCGATTGAGATATCCTCTCTTTCGCCCCCCAAAAAAGCGATTAAATCATCAAAAATTTGTAGCGTGAAGTGCAATGAAATGCAATTAGATCCATTTTGTGCAGAGGTATCCAGATTAAGATTTATATTAGCAAGCAATTAAAAAAATTTATGGTCGACTTGGCTGGACCAATAAAATGAGGTATCCAGGCTCCGTTTAGAAAAACCCAATTGGTAATATATCTATTATTAGTACTTATATCATAAGATATCATAAACGATTCGATTTCAAAATGAATTCTAAATAGCAGTGATCTCAAACAGTTAATCAATAGAATAATAAATATGATCGATACGTCAAAAATTTGGCGGAAGACATAAAAGAAATGAATTGAAAGAGAAGTCATAGCAACAAAAAAAAGACGCAGTATTGAGGTCATTTGTCCTATATGTGCAAATCAAAATCGGGCGGATCCTTACTCGGAGTAGAGCATCAACCTAAAAAAAATTGAAGCAGCCCGTTCAGGAACAAGAAAATGACATCGTGATTTTTGGATTATATCTCGATGAAAAAATACATCAATGAAAAGTTAGTTCGATAAGTTTAGTGAATTTTTTTTCTATTCTAATATTATAGAAAAACCGACCAAACTCTTCGTTCTTCAAAAATGAAAGAGAAGCCCCTTCGTTAGAAGGAATCCGCTATAAAAAAAGAAAGAGGGCTGGAATCTACACATTGATTTTTTTTTCGCAAGTTTTGTTGAACCGTATGCATCAAAAGGTGCCCGTACGGCTCCTAAGGGATATAATTTTATCCTAAGCAACCGACTTTATCGAGAAAGATTACTTTTTTTAGGCCAGGTGGTTAATGGCGAGATTTCGAATCAACTTATTGCCCTTATGGTATATCTCAGTGCGGAGAGTGATACCAAGGATCTGTATTTGTTTATAAACTCTCCTGGCGGATGGGTAATACCTGGAATAGCTATTTATGATACTATGCAATTTGTGCGACCAGATATACAGACAATATGCATGGGATTAGCCGCCTCAATGGGGTCTTTTATCTTGGTCGGCGGAGAAATTACCAAACGTCTAGCATTCCCTCACGCTTGGCGCCAATGAGTTTTTTTATTTGCGAGAAAAAAGAAGACTATGCCTTCGCCATATGAATTATTAATATTAAGTAATATTAGCATGGCACTTCGAATTTGATATGAAAATTTTTTATTCTTTTTCAAAATATTAGATTATGTATCGAAAGAGTAGTATGAGATAACGGAAGAGTATTTACGATTTTATCTTACCTATTGTAGGTCGATTTCAGCGTCACAAACTTTTTTCACACTGGCAAGTTATTAACAATATTTATGTTATGAAAAAGTACGAAAATAAAAATCAAAAAAGAAGATTCTTTTTTCTTTATTCTTTTATTTGAAAAAAAAAAGAAACTTTGGGATTGCTGAATCACAGACGAAAGAAATATATAAAGCAACGGGGCCATCATAGTATTTTTGAACTTCTCCGAAAAAAAAGAAGGGTGGTAATTGGATCATTTACCGATCTGGGTATACTAGACCCCACATTTTCTCTTTCTTCGATGAAGGGTAAAGGTAAAAAAACGAATTCCATTGTAGAGCCGTATGCAATGCGAAAAAAATGCCCGTACGGTTATTCAATTCAAGTCTATCTTTTTTCTTATTCTTTATCTCTTCGCCTTGCCTCATCGTGCGAGATACAAGAACCTTTAATTGTGTTATATTATATGATCAGGGTAATGATCCATCAACCTGCTGGCGGTTTTTATGAGGCACAAACGTCAGAACTTATCCTGGAAGCGGAAGAACTACTGAAACTGCGCGAAATCCTTACAAGGGTTTATGTACAAAGAACAGGCAAGCCCTTATGGGTTGTATCCGAAGACATGGAAAGGGATACTTTTATGTCAGCAACAGAAGCCCAAGCTCATGGAATTGTTGATTTTGTAGCGGTTGGATAAAAAATAAAAAAAAAATAGCAGTGATTTCGCGCAAATACACTATTTAAGATTTTATCTTCTTATCTTATTTCTTAAAGGTTTTTAATATTCTAGTAATATATTAAATTCATAATCATCCGGTTAGGATCGATCTAAACCAGCCCATAATGTATAATTCAACATGCCAACTATTAAACAACTTATTAGAAACCCAAGACAGCCAATCAGAAACGTCACGAAATCCCCCGCTCTTGGGGGATGCCCTCAGCGCCGAGGAACATGTACGAGGGTGTATGTGCGACTCGTTTAAATCATGGACTGAGACAAAACAAAAGAAAGAAAACAATTTTTCCAGTATCAATGATCAGTACCGGTGAATCGGATAGAATAGAAGAACTCCATTCACTATCTAAAAAAGATAGATCTATCAGATCTTTCTATTATGTATGAAATTTATGGTTTCAATTGGTGCAAATTCAATCACCTCAATTTGCAATTTAAGATGAGAAAGAGTTCCCCATTAGTAACAATATAGTTATCCATTAAGCGGAGGAAATCCTATTTTAAAAGAAGAACGATTATGTTTCCGCTCGTAGAATAACGGACTAATAGGGTCAGTTACCCAACCAATCTTCATAATTAAATACCGTTACTGTATAAGGTATATCTCGTTATGAAAGACCTATTGCTGGAAAATTCATGGGTAGAGCCAAAGAGTGGTAACTGTACAAGTTACCAATAGCATTGATTAATTGAAGGCTCCGGTGTATAGAGAAGACCTCACCGTTTAAGAAGTAACCATAGAGACGATGGAATCCACAATTTCTTTATCTATTTCGATTTTTATTTCCAATGCCTATAAAAAAGTGTGGTAGGGAAGGTTATAGTAGCAAAAGCCATTGGGATTTTGATTTTATAAATTGGAAGAATCCGTGTTGTTATTAATAGACTAGGAAAGGGGAAAAGAATAACTGAAAGAAAGGAAATCAATTAGTTATTCATCAAAGTTTCATTTACTCAATGACCAAAATTAGACGAGGATATATAGCTCGGAAACGTAGAACAAAAAGGCGTTTATTTGCATCAAGTTTTCGCGGGGCTCATTCAAGACTTACCCGAACAATTATTCAACAGAAAATAAGAGCTTTGGTTTCGGCGCATCGTGATAGAGATAGGAAAAAAAGGGATTTTCGTCGTTTGTGGATCACTCGAATAAATGCAGTAATTCGCGGGGCGGGTGGATCCTATATTTATAGTAGATTAATACACAATCTGCATAAGGGGCAGTTGCTTCTTAATCGTAAAATACTTGCACAAATAGCTATATCAAATAGGAATTGCCTTTATATGATTTCCAATGAGATCAGAAAATAAGGGGATTGGAAGGAATCTGCCACACTGTTTTAAATGGACTTCTCCGTAGAATGAACTTCGGGAAGGTAGAGTAGAAATTAGTATGATAAAATCTGAGAATATGCTAAAGTTGTCAAAATGAGCGAACACACTCGATAAAAAAAATTTATTCTTCTTCCCCGATTCTTTTGTTTTCTTACGACACGACGGGTTCTCAGATTTTTTGAACAAAACAAAACATCCATCTGTGTTTGAGTTCGGATTAGAATTTTGATTCAATTGAAAAGTAAGTCCTTTTCTTTCTGTTTCTAAAACCAGTAGTTCTCGCGGTTGACTCCCTTCTTTCAAATTGTTTTTCATTATTAAGAAAAGGTAACGAAGATAAAATACGAGCTTGTTTTATAGCAATAGTAATTAATCGTTGTTCTTTTAAGGTTAATCTATTCACCCGTCTAGATAATATTTTTCCTTGTTCACTAATAAATCGACTAATTAAACTCATGTTTCTATAATCAATTCGATCCCCCGATTGGATCGGGGGCAAACGCCTACGAACGGATCGCTTGGATTTAAGAAAGAATCGCTTGGATTTCGCCATAATTTGTTTATTCCTTATCCCTAAAATACTATTTCGACCCCAAATAAACCAAATTCTAGAATTTGGTTTGTATATATTTATTTCGTTGTTTCTATTTAAATATATGAGTTGTTTCTATTTAAATATATGAAATAATATAGATATATATCTCATCTTTTTTTCATGTTTCCTGAAATGAAAGGGTGACACCCAAGCACTTGGTTCGCGATCTATACCTATTTCTTTATCTCCCCATGAATTGTATGTTTGAAACAATAGGGACAGAATTTTCTCAATTCCAATCGACTAGGTGTATTGTGTCGATTCTTTTGAGTAATATATCTGGAAATACCCGTTGATTCCTTATTAATACCGTTTCGAACACAACCGGTACATTCCAAAATAACCTTTAATCGAACATCTTTACCCTTGGTCATGAACCTCCTTTGTGTTTTTGATTCACCCAACTTTTCTATTTTCCGATCCGAAGTAAATAAGAAGAAAGTAAAAGGAACGAAAAAATAGAAGTTGCTAACAATTCAAAATCCAATTATGAAATAAAGATTTTGTTGCAATTAATATAATAAATAATAAGGAATACAAAAATTTCTAAATATATTTCTAATCGCAATACAGTATTTCATTTAGGTATCTTGTATTGTATGATACTCTTATTCTAGCCGCATTTTGATTTCCATTTTGTTTTCTTTTAACTAAATTATTAATTCTTCATTTAATTGAAGCCTGAACCCGAATTTCGCTGAGGTTGAATCCACTTTTTTTCTTGCTCTTTACTTTTTTATTCTATCTATATCTATCTAATAAAAAAAGAAAAAAGGGGACACAGAGATTAGTCACAAATATTTGATTCTATCTCTAATCTTTTTCGCCCCTTTCCATATCAATAACTAGAATGAAAAAAAGGAAATGTCAACGCATCTGGAAAGAAACGATTGATTTCTATCAATAAACCTGCTAAAGACCCGAACCAGACAGTACTTAGTACCGGTGCCACGGAAAAATATGTTTTTAGATCTCCCATTGAGAATCCTCCTTCTTTTTTTTGTATTCCATATTGGAATGCATTATGGTAAGAGATGTATATGTATTTAAAGACACTTATATTTGTGTGCGGAATCCTTAATTCAAATTGACATGTGCAATGATTCGGTAGATAAGATTTTCTTTTTCTTAAAACGGAAAAAGGGCCCCGTTCCGCTTGAGAATTCTCGAGAAAAATATTTATTTTTTATTATATGTTATGTGATATGAGACCAAAAAGAAGAAATGGTAAGATCCGTTTTGCATAGAAATGAGGGAAATAAAAAAGGATGTGGAAAACAAGACGGGTATTTTCTACAATGATACTGTAGACCAATTGAAAGGGATGTAGCGCAGCTTGGTAGCGCGTTTGTTTTGGGTACAAAATGTCACGGGTTCAAATCCTGTCATCCCTACCTATTACTGCTCTTCTGAGCAGTAACCAGAGACCCGTTTTAGAGCGATTCGATTCAATTTGGACATACATCATCTTTAATTTTATGATAGTATATAACATATGCAAGAAGTATTTATTGGGGTTGACGTATTTTATATATATATATATATATATAAGGAATCCCTTTCTTTACAGCCTTTCCGTTGTGATAAGAAAGCGCTCTTAGTTCAGTTCGGTAGAACGTGGGTCTCCAAAACCCAATGTCGTAGGTTCAAATCCTACAGAGCGTGATTCTGCTCTTGTCTTGTTCTTGTTCGATCGAAAATTACACTGAACTGAAATACAAATACAGAAATCAGAATTTTACTTTTGACCTTGACCTCCCCCGAATTAAATTAAAGAAAGGGAAAGGAGGAGGTCCGTTAAAAAATAAAAAAGGGAATGGGAATGAATCAAGGGTCCAACTGATCACCACGTCTGTATTGTAAATATGCGGTTACGAATAAGCCAGCCAAAGTAATAGGAATTAGACCTAAGACAATTCCAAATAGAAAAACTTCAATCATTTCAATTTAATTTATTTGAAAGGGGAAAGGGGAAGGTAATATCTATCTCGAAATATTAATATTAATCCGTATTGCCCAGGAATCTTAATTACCAATTATTGGTAATTAACACGGTAAGGAACTAGAGAATATATCGAATACCACAGAAAGTCTTTTTTATGAATTAGTCATTCAATTAATTTCAAATGAGTCCTATCTTATTCAGACCAATAAATAGAGCCGCGGTTATAGTTAAAGCCGCTAGTAGAAAACCGAAATAACTAGTTATAGTAGGCATGAAGGAGCTAAAGGAAATCCGTTCTTTTTATACATATGCTTAGAAAGCACTTTCCTAAGTTTCAACTTTTGAAAGATCCGAGGATAAGCAAAAATACTATACCAATTGAAAGACTAAGTTCAATTGAAAGTTTTGATTCATCCATTATTCTAGAAGGTACTAACAAAAATAAAGTGACAGGGGTAGAAAAAGAAATAAATTTATCACCTTTTTGACAGCGGCACCTCTCACGATTCAGATTCGTTGGGCAACTCTTGAGTAAACTAATATTAAAAATAATAATAAAAATAGTGTCATGTAACTTCATTTCAAAAACGAAACTTTTTTTAATCAACATGGAACAAAACTAAATTGGGGAATCACTTCTATTTTTATTTTGTATTTTTATTGTATGAATCAATTTTTTTTTTGAAAAAAAAAAGTGACCCTATAATACCATAATACCTTTACCTTTTTTACTTCTCATTTGAGATATTATGTGAATGACCCTACTGCTGAAACTAATAAGTTGGGCAAGAAAGTAAATAAAAAAAAGTAAAGAAAAAGAAAAAGCTAAAGGTATCGCACGATCAGATCACTCGAAAAAAGCAAAATTTGATTTCGGTCCAATTCGATTCTAAAATAAAAAATTTTCCGTTATAGATTTTCCATTTTGTCTTTCCATATTATATAGAAAACGGAAAGCCCCCTTTGTAGTTAGGTCAAGAAAGAACCCTTGGATCTAATCCACTAATGCGTGCATCGCAAATATAGATTATTAAATTTTTTTTTATTCATTCTTCTCTTTCTTTTATCGAATCCGTTTATGGACGACTAACCCATTTCTTAAAAAAAAGGGGGGGGAGATTACAATAAAAAACCTCTTCTACACCTACGAAAGGAGGATTTGTAGATTTCGCACATCTAATTGAATTGGGGAAGTATGATAATCTCTCTCATGAATTATTCGAAAACAATCCGTCGGAGTCCAATTTTACTTGATCTTCAATTTCTAGTCTGAAGCCAATAATGGAAATGGAGAAAAAGGAAACCCCATACTACAGAAACTACAGAAATTTGAGGTGAGGAATTTTCTATTGAATGGTACCTAGTTATACATCGACCAGCAAGAAGAAAAGAAGAACGAAATTTTATAGCACTGCATTTCGATATTGATTGAAATTGCGTTGCTGTGTCAGAAGAAAGATAGCTATACTGATTCGGTAGATTCTAAAAGTACCCTCGGTACTATATTGACGATCTTACAAAGATTTCAATTCAGTGAATTTC